AGAAGCCTATCTTTCTTTTTGTATTCGTGCAATTTGGATCTTTATTTTAGTAGAAAATTCATAGAAGCTAGATTTCGATAGACAAATAAAATGGAGAATCGAATGAATGAAATATGAATAGGAATGACGAATCCTAAATAACTAGGAAATCGTAAAAAACGGAAGGATAATTCGGATCTCTTCCTACCTATTATATTGACAATTTCCAAAAATCGTTCATATACTAAGTATCCATATACGAAATATCCATATACAAAGTATCATCTAAGAAGTATCATAGCGGTTGAACAAGCATGCCCCCATCGTCTAGTGGTTCAGGACATCTCTCTTTCAAGGAGGCAACGGGGATTCGACTTCCCCTGGGGGTAGGGTACTACGAAAATAAGTTGGTCAGGAATTACCAATACACCTAAAATTGATTCTTCCTGGGTCGATGCCCGAGCGGTTAATGGGGACGGACTGTAAATTCGTTGGCAATATGTCTACGCTGGTTCAAATCCAGCTCGACCCAACAATTCACCAATCGACCATCTCATGGTAGAACCCCCTTCTTCTTCATAAATACCTGATCGGGGGAATAAAAAAGAATCAGATTTTCTGCTAGATCCCTTAGTTCCCTGGGATTGTAGTTCAATTGGTCAGAGCACCGCCCTGTCAAGGCGGAAGCTGCGGGTTCGAGCCCCGTCAGTCCCGACGAATCGAATAAGTACACCAATCCGCCGCTCCTCTTTCTCGGAAAGTGGGGCCTTGGGACAACATGTCATTCCCAAGGGGATTCAGGTCGCAGGCCTCGTCACTTCTCCGAGGACTGATTGATTGGAGAAAGACAAATGTAGATTAGTCCAATGATTGGTTGGTAGCATTAGTCTTAAAGTAAATATTCCAAGAGATACTGAGTCTTCTTTTTGGATTGATCCCCATTCATGTAAGGAAACAAAGTCCAATCTCTTTCTCGGGCGCATCTACACAGATGGAATTCGTTTCTTGTATAATACTGAATTTAACACAATATCCCCTTCTGGCTCTGTTTTTGTTTGTGTAAGCCTAATTCCTAAATAGGAAGGTTACAAAAAAGTTGGATTCAAATTGGACACTGAGCGTTTGAGAATGGAATTGAATCCTTTTTCTTTAACTCGTTTTTCTATTTTTTCAGGGTCCGGTCGAAGAAAGAACAAACCCTACACTAAAATGAAAATAACGAAAATAGTGAATTTACTCAAATATTCCATCTTTTTCCCGAGACTTAGTTTGATCCCATTTCATTGTCTTCCAAAGAGAATGAGATCATTAAAAAACGGCGGTTAGAGCTTTGCTTGTCTTGTTATTTGTAACTAATGGAAAGGGATGGGTGGTAAGATGATACGCTATTTGATAATTGTACAAGGGATAAGATAGGTTATAGAAACTAAACAAGCGAAAAGAATGCTACATAATGCTAACGAAAATAATTTTTGATTGGGTCGGGAATCCTATTTTGTAGTCGGTATGGCTAAAAGATCTCCCTATGTTATACTCTTCAATTTTCGACGACGAATGGATTTGATCGCGTAGATAGTCTGATTCATGCTATTGATCCGAGTCAATCTCTTCGAGAGGTTATTCATTCCGTGAAGTTACATGTGCAACATTGATTTTCTCTAGGGGATTAAATCCCGAGTTATTGTGAAAGAAAAGGGGATGAGATTATGGAAGTCAATATTCTGGCATTTATTGCTACTGCACTCTTCATTTTAGTTCCTACTGCTTTTCTACTTATTATTTATGTAAAAACAGTTAGTCAAAATAATTAATTATTTGAAATGAAACTTGATCTTATCAACTATTGATAAGATCAAATCAAATCAAAGGAATTCTCATTTTTCGGATTCTAATGAATAAATTAAATGGACGGGCTCGAATCGGCAGTCTTCTCTGAGATCTGAGAGTAGGTAAGAAAGATTCATTGAGTTCTTTCTTACCGGACTCTATCTACTTAAGCTAGAGGGTTACTCTAGATCAATCTACCATATTAGCTTCATGGTAGATATTTGTAGTGGCAATATTCATTTTCTATCTGGAATTGACAGAGTGCCCACTTCGATTTCTTTGATACATCGATTTGTTCGGATCAATCGGAAAGAAGCGTTTTACTTGTTATAGAATATAGAATACATTCCTTCACTAAAATTCAATGAAATTTGAAAATGAAGAGATCTTGATAGTAAATCGTTCTACAATGCATTGTAGAACGATTTCTAAAAGAATTGATCCAGTTTGATTCCTCAACGCAATTAGTAGTACTTCTAGAGACCACTTCTTCCCCAGACTACAAGTGAAAGGGAAAATGAAAAAACTACCATTAAAGCAGCCCAAGCGAGACTTACTAGCTCCATGTGAATAATGTCCCCTATCTCTATGATAGAATTATTTGATTATTGTTCCCTAATAATAGGGGAATCAATGGTGCAGAGTCAAAAAGGTATTCTCACCGAAGACTGTTGAGGAACCAATTTCATAAATCCCCTTGTAAAAAGTTCCTCTATGATTTCGAATAGGTAAAAGTAGAATATAGATAGATCGCTATCTATGTGAAATAGGCAGGCGACACCCAGATTTGAACTGGGGAAAAAGGATTTGCAGTCCCCCGCCTTACCGCTCGGCCATACCGCCAAAATCATCCAAAAAACTAATGAAAATTTTTCATAGGACCTAGAGATTTTTATAACATATATTAAAAATACAGGGACTATAAAGCGTTATAACATATATTAGTCCCTCTAAATTCCAGAACGGAATGATAGAATTATCAGTAAATTATAACACTTCAATTTTCATTGAAGAAAAAATAGGTAAAAATGTCTCGCTTTTCGGGAGAGGATTTTTTGAACAAAGGGTTGCCGGGCATTCGAACCCGGACCTAGTCAGATGGATAACGGTAAACTAAGTAACCATATCTGTTGACAAGTGGTTCGAGTTGTTTTCGATTAGGGAATGACTAATCAAACTTGCTAATATCGCACATGACGCATAAATATTTATATTTCTCTTAAATATTTATATTTCTCTTAAATATTTATATTTCTCTTAAATATTTATATTTCTCTTAAATATAGAGAAATAGATAGAGAAATAGTAAATAGCCATTTCTATTTCTGTATGAAATATTTTGATTTATCTATTAATTTACTATTTATCTATTAAATGGCTATGTAATATTCACTATAGTCATATATTGACATATAGCTTAAATGGTTAGGTAATATTCACTATAGTCATTATAGCTATTGACATATAGCGAAAAGAAAATGGTTAGGTAATATTCACTATAGTCATTATAGCTATTGACATATAGCCCCAAAAAATATATAATGTAGTAGAACTATAGTGGAAGATAGAAGAAAAGAGTTAGAAAAGAAAGCTATTAAAAAATTTTGGAATCTCATGGCTAAGGTCGAGCCTGGGATGAATGCTATCCGCATGCTTAACACATGCAACCTCATGGCTAAGGTCAAGCCTGGGATGAATACTATCCGCATGCTTAACACATGCAAAAAAACTAATTTATAATCAAGAGGTACCAAATGGTCTTATTTAATTTGTTTATTGGGGTGGGGTTCGATTCTGAATTTCGACGTACCTTGGTACGTTTGGAAAACTTAAAGACCTCGCTATCCAACAGGCCTTTATCTCGCCTGAAAAGGAACTGCGTTTGTTATACTAGCGGGGGATCGTCGTCTTCTTTCAATGACACCTACTTCGAAGTCTTCCTGGAAATTACCTTGAAACTCGGAGATCCCGAGATCATATATCGTAGCTGGAACACCGTTCGGTTGGGTAACGGCGACAACTGGCAGGCTATCCTCGACTATATGAAAGAGGAAGGAGCCAACCAGGTTGTGCAAAGACACAATTTCTTTTTTCGAAATGCAGACTCTATTGCAGCAACCAAGGCGTGTCTTTTTGCCCACCTTCAAGGCGCCCTGCTAGAAAGAACCGAAAACACGACGTATGATATAACAGTTGCATATTGGTGGGGGGCCTGGAAACAGTTCCTCTTCGAAGGTACGCAACCGTTGCCCGAATCTGTTTCCAACGTCGATGTAGTTGCTCGCAACGCTCTCCGGGATGTTATAGAATGCAAACTTAAAAACAGGCCGTACACCATGCAAGAATATAAACCATATGTTCATGCATGGCTAAAACTACGAGACTTTTTAAAACGTGTACTAGAAATACTCGACCGATGCGATTTACACTATCAAAAAACTCGTGCAGACTATCTGGTCACCCAGATAGCAAAGGAGAATTTTGAGGCCTTGAAGTCGTTCGACACTGAGTTTTGCTTCTACCCTGCGGGCCTTTCGACCGAGCAGAAACATCTCGCCATCTGTTGTAAGCTCTTCGGAGACGAGGGGTTTCTAAACTTATGTTTAGACCTTCATGACTATGAAGGGGATAACAGCGGCTGGGCGGACAACTACTCGGTGCCAAACGACCCGGAATTCGACTGGAAATATACCACCGGATTCGGGGAAGATCCTTTTTACGAATGGGAGTATGAAACACAGCTAAGGTTTGCTGAAGGAGCGGAGTGGGACGGGACCGATGCGGAATACTCGGAATCCGAGTCGGCAGAAGAGACGGAGTCCGATTGGGAACAGGAGTCGGATTAGTTTATTGGCCCAGTTATCACAAAACGCCCCCGACGTTCATGGTCCTTATTTCTGATATTTGGAAAATTACGCTACTAGTTACCTGTTATTTAGGTCCATATGTTACTAGACCGAAGCAGTCTAGTGACATATCGACATAGGTTTGAGAACGAAAATTGTTCTGTGCCGTCTTCGGCGATAAAGTCGAAGCCTTTTTGCCCCACCACATACTCATTTTCATGTGGTGGGGTTCTTATTCTACCTCTTAGAAAGAACTTACATCAATTTTCTTCAAATTTCATGTTATTCCGGAATCGTAAATAGACGATCAGTTTCATCATTGCTAGATCATATATCTAATTCGATGAA